TACTGTGCTTAATATTCTCCGTTTATTTATCTTCTGTTTAGTATCGAGTTGAATTTTCTTACAGTCAAATAGAAAAACAAAAACTATAAAAACTATTAATTGAATATATTTATATTCTATGACATTGAAATCCGAAAACTGTGACATAATTATAGTGCTCCAATTTCTTGGGGGTGAAAAAAAAAAAGAAACAAAAAATGGGTAAAGTCAAATAGTCTTCTTCACAATCTACATACTATGACTGACTAGTACTGCGGTGAATTCTCTAAATATGTTAGAACTAAATATGGTAGAAAAAGAATAGAAACAAACAAGGGGCTTTTCATAATCTTTTGATTATACAGAATTACATAATTATCAACAAAAAGATTTCGTTATTTTTACGAACTTAATATGTTGATAAATGCGCGGACCTAGAAATTCATTTCAGATAATTGAACCTTCTCAAACTGTTTCTTTTTAAGAACCAAAAAGATTTGTGCCAAAATAACAGATGCCACGAAGAACAAGAGACCTTGGACACGTAACGGATCTTGAAGTACTATTTCCGCATCCCCCTGACCAAATCCACCCACATTTGGATTACTCGTTAATGGTTGATCAAGTTTGATAGATTCACCCTCTGAAACAAGAGGTTCTGGTCCTGGAGGTATAATATCAATCACTTCGCGGCCATCCGATGCATCTACTATAGTTATTTCATATCCCCCCTTTTCTTTTCGTATGATTTTGTTTACTATACCTGCAGCTGTAGCATTATAAACATTATTATTACTCTTGCTCCCGTCGGGATAAAGCTGCCCCCTTCCCCTGTTCCCGCCTACGTATATTGGATATTTTAAGAAGTGAACATCTCTCTTAGTAGCGGGATCGGGGGAAAGAATAGGAAAGGTTATTTCATTATATTTCTGACCAGGAACAGGGCCTACCACAAGAATATTTTTTTTAGTGGGACGATAGCTTTGAAAAGACAGATTACCTATCTTTTCTTTAATTTCAGGCGAAATACGATCGGGGGGAGCCAATTCAAACCCCTCCGGTAAAATAAGAACAGCCCCCACATTTAAAGCCCCCTTTTTACCATTAGCAAGAACTTGTTTCACTTGCATATCATAAGGAATTCGAACAACTGCTTCAAATACAGTATCAGGAAGTACCGCTTGTGGAACCTCGATATCCACGGGCTTATTAGCTAAATGGCAATTGGCACATACAATACGGCCAGTTGCTTCTCGCGGATTTTCATAACCCTGCTGTGCAAAAATGGGATATGCATTTGAAATGGGTGCTCGAGTTATTATATATATCATGAGCGATACGGAAATTGATCGAGTAATCTCTTCCTTTATCCAAGAACAGTAATTTCTAGTTTGCATGGTCCAATCATTGATCCTGAAAAGTTCTACAATAAAATTAGGTTGGTCACTGGTACAGTTCCCTATCCATAATTCTGCTATGTACTGAAAGAATTTTACTGGAATATAGGAGGAATCCGCTGGATGAGTAGAAAGAAAAAGAAAAAAAAAAGAATAAGTCAATTTTTGAATGGTTAGCTTTTGTACAAAATAACAAACTTTAGAATTGGATCAGTGGATCCTTTTTTCAGTCATTCATTGAATGATAAATCACTACAAGTGACGGAGATACACGATTTAAATAACGGAAAATCCAATATTTCAAAATTGTATCTAGAATGACTGGAAAAGTGGAAACAAGACCGGATATAATTTGATCATTATGAGGAAATCCAAAATCTTTATAGACAGAACCAATCATTAGTTCCCAACCATGGGTCGAATGGAATCCTATACATAAATCAGTTAATAAAAGAATAGAAAAAGCTTTTATTGTGTCGCTTAAGTTATATAGGAATTCTTGAACCCAAGAGTTAAGAATAATAAGTTCTTGATTACCTAGAATAGAATAACCACTTAAAATAACGAAACAGATTATATTTGTCGAGAAGTGCAAAATCGTATTCATAAGATCTTCGTTGTGCGTCTTGATCAATTGGATCGTTTCTTTGTAGATTCCGATACGAAGGTTTTGTAGACGTGTTTCCGGGTATTCCTTTATCATTTCATCCAAGAGTAAGAGTTCCTCTAATTCTATGAATTTTTTTAGAATACTCTTTTCTTGAATATCATTCAAGAGAATTTCGGATTGCCTAGTATTTGACCAATTAGTAACCCAAGATTCCATATCTTTCTTAAATGAGAAAGAGATCCACCAGGGCAAAAAGACTATAGATGTAAGATATAGAAGGGGAATGAATGCTTTCTTTTTTGCCATTTTTCGTCTTTAATGAAGTCAGCTTCACCTCATTCGTCAACTCTATATGATAAGAATATTTCTATCAAGCATAAGTTCTATTACAAGTCATAGAGCCTATAAATCGATTCTCACGTTTTTTTTATTTGTGCAATTCGGGAATTAGTTCTTGAATTTAGAAAAAATACACAAATAGAATAAGAAAAAGAAAGAGTCTGCTTCCAATTTGAATGAAGAAAAAATATTGTTTCCAAAGATATCAATTGCTAAAATTCGACACAATTGCCCCTTTCGATGAATGCATGAAAGAGCACTTCAAGTAATGAATATTAGTTGGATTTCGAAACAAAAAAACACCCTTTCTATCAACTATCAAAATAAAAAAAGATATCAAATATTTCCAAAAAAAAATTCAATAATCTTTTCCGTTTTTTTTAAGAAAGCATTCATTTTTCAGTTCGTTTTTTTTTTTAAAATACTTCAATTGGTACACGCAAGAAATAGGCCAATTCTGCCGCTTTTTGTTCAATTTCTCGTGGAGTCAAATTCTCATCAGTACGAGTCAAGGGAATGACCCCCTGTCCTCTGATTTCCATATAAAGGACACGACGAGTATAAATACCCTCTTTAACTTCTATTCTGATGGACTGAATGTCTTTCATAAGGAATCGGAGAAAGATACGACGATTTTTTCCAGGAAATCCCCAACGAAAAATACACACTATTCCCTCTTTTCTATCGAATCGATCATAACCACTACCTACATTCCACAAAATTGTACACCACAAATAAGAGCTAATAAAGAGACCAGCGATTCCATAGAAAGACATCACGATCCCTTGTGGAAAAAAAAGAATTTGCTGAGACGGAAATAAAGATAGCAAATTCCTACCAAGATAACTCGAAGTTCCAACCAATAAGAACCCTAATGAACCTAAAAAAAGGATAATGGCCCAGCAGAAATTACTTGTTTTTCGAGACCCCGTTATAAGTTCTATCCATATACGTTCTGATCGCCAACCCATATTAGATCCAGTTGTATTTTTTTGGAATTGAGAAAATAACCCAACCAAATGAATTTTATTTGACTTTTCCTTGTTTGCGAAGTAACTCTCATCAACTAGTACTATTTTTATGTAAACCTTTAGGAGTAATTCATCGAATTGCTTCTAGATCTAAAAAAAATAGATGAGATTTGTCCCTACTGCTCTCCGTATCTAAAAAATCTTGTTTTTTTGAACATGGAGAAATAAAGAAGCCATTGCAATTGCCGGAAATACTAGGCCTACTAAAGGCACAAAAATAGAGGGTAAGTTGCTGAGAGTTGTCATAGAATGGGTACCTCGATTTAATATTTGTACCTGTTATTTTTTTAGTTTTTTGTTATTGTTCTATTAAGATTTTTACCTGTTATTTTTCTATTTTTATATTGTTATAAAGAGATTTTTGAATCACTAGAATTCATATCATATATACTTATACAAAGTAGATTTTTATATAGAAATCTATATAGAATAGAATTTTATATAGAAATCTATATAGAATAGAATTCTATATAGAATTCTACTAAGTATATCTAAATGAGTATGAGTATATATAATAAATTATTAAATTATTAATATAAATTCAATATTAATTAGAATTATAATTTTAAATATAATAAAAAAAAATAGTAATATTTTAAAAATAGTAATATTTAATATTAATTTTAGAATGAATTTTATAATAGTATAATTATATTATAATTATTATATTTAATATTTGAATATTTAATTCTATTTTATTTAATTATATTTTTGATATTAATATTATTATTTATATTTATTTATATTTATATATTCATTTTTTTACTAATTATACTAATTATAATAATAATAAATGAAAAAAAAATTGAATAATTTAAAGCTCTACTTCATTTAATTTGGAATCAAAGGAAAGAAAGCATGGAGCTGAAATAACTCACTAAGAACGCCCTTTAAAAGATTACGCGGTACAATTGAATCAAATAAGCCCTTATGGAATAAATATTCAGCCTCTTGTGAACCTTCAGGTACTGTTATATTCAATGTTTGCTCAATTACTCTTTTACCCGCAAATGCAATGTAAGCATTGGGTTCGGCAATAATGATATCCCCCAACATACCAAAACTAGCCGTCACCCCACCAGTAGTAGGAGATGTAAGGATCGAGACATAGAATAACTTTTTATTTACTTGATAATCATATAAAGCAGAAGATATTTTAGCCATTTGCATCAAGCTCAAACTTCCTTCTTGCATACGTGCTCCTCCAGAAGCACATACTAGAATAAGAGGTAAAAATTGATTGGCAGCATATTCGATCAAACGGGTGATTTTCTCACCTACTACGGATCCCATACTACCCCCTATAAACTGAAAATCCATAACCCCAATTGCTACGGGAATACCATTTAGTTGACCTGTTCCTGTTTGAACAGCATCAGTTAATCCTGTCTTTATTTGATAAGAATCAATACGATCTTTATAAGATTCCTCATAAGATTCCTCATAAGATTCCTCATAAGATTCCTCATAAGATTCCTCATAAGATTCCTCATAAGATTCCTCATAAGATTCCTCTTCTGAATTAAATTCAATGGGATCCACCGAAACCATGTCTTCATCCATCGGATTCCAAGTACCTTCATCAATCAAAAGTTCAATTCTATCTGAACTGCTCATTTTCAAATGATATCCACAGTATTCACA